CGCGCGATGACGCAGATAGACGTTATCGGAAGGGTTACTCTGGTGCTCCTGACGATGAAGTTATTGAGAAGATTCGCCTTCTAATATATAAATATTTTCCGAAGGATGATCCTAACGCTATAAACGATCGTGAGAAGATAAAAGCATTTTTAGATGAGGTTATCTGTTATCTAAAGAAAAATCCCCACGGTCTTTGTGGTTTTAGGCATTGTCGAGGTCATCTTAGGGATAGGGATAGGGGGAAGAATAGGGATAGGGGGAAGGATAGGGATAGGGAGAAGAATAGGGAGAAGCATATTGCTATGGCTATGATTCGCACTCGACTATATAAATATTTTCCGAATGGCCGCCCTTCCATTACAGACGATTTCGAAAAGTTCATAAAACATGAGAAGGAGGTTCTAGCTATACTAGCGAGTTATAAGAACGGTGACTTTCGCTCTATAGTTGATCCTGAGGAGAAACTTCTGGAGGAGGTTCGCCTTGAGCTAAATGAATTAGAGGCTAAATATTTTCCGAAGAATGACCCAAGTGCTCGAAACGATACGGAGAAGATAGACAACTATCTTAAGGAGGCTTGGCATATAGTAAGGAGCTATAGGGAGGCTTTCTCTATAGTAGAGAGAGATCCTCAGGAGGATGACCCTAGCTATGGGGGTGATACGGATAGCCCTGACTATGGAAATGATACGGACGATGGAAGGGATACGGACGATGGAAGGGATACGTCCGATGGAAGGGATACGGACGATGGAAGTGATCCGAATGGCCATTTCTATGGAAGTGATCCGGATGGCCACTTCTATGGAAGTGATCCGGATGGCCACTTCTATGAAAGTGATCCGGAGGATTCCCTTCAAAAAAAAAGAAATCTTGGGGGGGATTACCTTCAAATAGATAGATATCCCGAGGATACTCGCTTTAAAATAGAAAGAGATCCTGAGAAGATAGATAGATATATTGAGGAGCCCTTCCTTGACTATGGGGGTGATCCTCAGGAGGATGACCCTAGCTATGGGGGTGATCCTCAGGAGGATGACCCTAGCTATGGGGGTGATCCTCGGGAGGATGACTCTGACTCTGGAAGTGATCCTAATCCTAGGAAGAATTACACTCACAAATACAAGCATTTGTGGCTTATGTGCGATGAGTGTTATACATTAAATTATAGGAGATTTTTGAAAGAAAGATTGTATCTTTGTGAAGGATGTGGATTTCATTTGAAAATGAATAGTTCAGAGAGACTCAAACTTTTGATCGATCCGGATACTTGGGATCCTATGAATGAAAAGATGGCCTCTCTAGATCCCATTGAATTTCATTCGGAGGAGGATCCTTATATAGATCGTGTCAATTCTTATCGAAAAAAGACAGGATTAACTGAGGCTATTCAAACCGGCCTATGCCAATTAAATGGTATTCCCACAGCAATGGGGGTTATGGAGTTTGGGTTTATGGGGGGTAGTATGGGATCCGTAGTCGGGGAGAAAATAACCCGTTTGGTTGAGTATGCCACTAATCAAGCTCTACCTCTTATTATAGTGTGTGCTTCCGGGGGGGCACGCATGCAAGAAGGAAGTTTGAGCTTGATGCAAATGGCTAAAATATCTTCTTCTTTATATGATTTTCAAACAAAGAAAAAGTTGTTCTATATATCAATCCTTACATCTCCTACTACCGGTGGGGTGACAGCCAGTTTTGGTATGTTGGGGGATGTCATTGTTGCCGAACCCGATGCCTATATTGCATTTGCGGGTAAAAGGGTAATTGAACTAACATTGAATAAAGAAGTACCTGAAGGTTCACAAGAGACGGAATATTTATTCGAGAAGGGGTTATTCGATCTAGTCATACCACGTAAGAATTTAAAAAGTATTCTGAATAAGTTATTTGGGTCCCACGGTTTCTTTCCTTTTACTTTGAATCAAAATCACTCGAGTATAACAGAACATTAAGTTCAATTATTTTATTTGTAGCAAACAAGTAGTTAGTTTATTGGACTCCAAGTAAAAATAAGACAATTGGCATTTTCTTTGTTGACAGATAGAAAAAGATAGATATAGAGTTTTCTATCTTTTTCTATCTCTTGAGAATCTCATTTTGACTAAGAATCCCTGTTGGATCGGATTCTGACGAATCCTTCGATAATTTGTAGGAAACTTTTTCTTTATTAAATGAAAATTGGGAGACAAGAGCAAAAGACGAGGAAAAGATAAAGAAGAATAAGAAAGGCGATTATCATACATATTTGTCATGTAGAAAGATGAATAAGTTCAGTATATACTCTCTTAGATATACTTAGATCTAGACTAATTAGAATTCCAATTTATTAAATACTTATTAATAAGTTTATTAATAAAAGGAATTATTAATTAAGAATATTAATAAGAATTTCATAATTACAATAATTAATTATAATTATTATAAGATATCTTTCGAAATAATAATAACAGGTACAAATAGTCAATCGGGGTACCCATTCTATGACAACTTTCAACTTTCCCTCTGTTTTTGTGCCTTTGGTGGGCCTAGTATTTCCGGCAATTGCAATGGCTTCTTTATCTCTTCATGTTCAAAAAAATAAGATTGTTTAGATCCGGTAGGACAAAATCTCATCCATTTTTTTTTTTCAAAACTTAGACTCGTATCATAACACAGATATCTATTTAGTGGAATATGATATAACATATGGCTTCTGTCAAAGATTAAAGGAATCTTATGCCTGCAGAAACATGGGTAAATGAATTCTAGTTATTTTCAAAAAGATCAGGATTGCCGGATGGCCGAAATAAAAAGTCGGCGTATCTATATGTATGTTGATATCTATAGTATGTATGTCAATATCTATAGTGGGATCATACGAGAAAGGGTATGTTATTATTTTAGATCTAACCAATTTGATGAATTAATCCTAAAGGTTCACATCAACCTAGTGCTAGTTGATGGGAGTGACTTCGGAAACAAAAAGAGTCAAGTCAAATGAATTTGGGGTATTCTCTCAATTGCAATAAAATGCAACCGGATCAAGTATGAGTTGTCGATCAGAACATATATGGATAGAACCTATAACGGGGTCTCGAAAAACAAGTAATTTCTGCTGGGCCATTATCCTTTTTTTAGGTTCATTAGGATTCTTATTGGTTGGAACTTCCAGTTATTTTGGTAGAAATTTCACATCTTTATTTCCGTCTCAGCAAATCGTTTTTTTTCCACAAGGGCTCGTGATGTCTTTCTATGGGATCGCGGGTCTCTTTATTAGTTCCTATTTGTGGTGCACAATTTCGTGGAATGTAGGTAGTGGTTATGATCGATTCGATAGAAAAGAAGGAATAGTGTGTATTTTTCGTTGGGGATTTCCTGGAAAAAATCGTCGCATCTGCCTCCGATTCTTTATAAAGGATATTCAGTCCATCAGAATAGAAGTTAAAGAGGGTCTTTATGCTTGTCGTGTCCTTTATATGGACATCAGAGGTCAGGGGGCCATTCCTTTGACTCGTACTGATGAGAATTTGACTCCACGGGAAATTGAACAAAAAGCTGCTGAATTGGCCTATTTCTTGCGTGTGCCAATTGAAGTATTTTGAGAAATGGGCTGAAGAATGAATGCTTTCTTAGCAGGAAGGAAAAAACTCAAGAATCCCCTTTCTTTTTTCTATAACATAACTTAACTGAAGTTTCTTCAGAACGATCATTCGAGCCAAAGCAGACATACACATAAAAGACTAGAAAACCTTCTCTGGTCTTTTATGTGTATTGAAACCTACATACCTCAATTCACTAACAAAATAAGTAACAAACAATAAGTAACAAACAAATTGAAATAATAGATTCATCTCATATATAAAACCCTTTCGAAAGCAAAAATGGATTTTTTTATTTAAGTCCAAGATTTGTTGGAATTGAGACTTTAAATTCAGATAGATCATATCTTGTAAATTATTTCGTTTTTGTCAATCGACGTTTCTTTTTATACTTTCTTTTGTACTCCTTAATGGTCAAAGAGTTGGATTTCTTATAACTTATAATGAGAACTAACCAATTTCTGTCTTGGTTTGCCGCACATTTTTCATCATCACAATATTTTTCAGAAATTCCCCTCAATTATTCTATTCCTGACTACTCATAGTCAGTGAAATTTTTTTGAAATACTGGATATTTTGATAGAATCATAGAAAAGGAGTTCTGTCGTCTCAACACCTTAATCATACTCATTACTTAAATACTTAAAGTGGTTCTTTCGGGCATTCATCGAAAGGAGATACCTGCTTCGAATTTGAACAATTGGGATATCTGGAAACAATATTTTTTGATTCTTTCTTTTATTTTATTATTTCTTCATTCGAATTCGAAGTGAATTTTGAGTCTATTTCTGTATTATTTCTAGATTCAAAGACTCACCGTGAAATCACAAATAAAAAACAGTGAATAGATTCATTGGCTCGATACCTTGTAATAGAACTCATGCGTGAGAGAAATATTAGATCTCATAGCATAGAGTCGACGAAGGAGGTGGGTTCATTACCAATTCACAGATGAAAAAATGGCAAAAAAGAAAACGTTCACTCCTCTTTTATATCTCGCATCTCTTGTCTTTTTGCCCTGGTGGATTTCTCTCTCAGTTAATAAAAGTTTGGAATCTTGGGTTACTAATTGGTGGAATACTAGGCAATCCGAAATCTTTTTGAATGATAGTCAAGAAAAGAGTATTCTAGAAAAATTCATAGAATTAGAGGAACTCGCCCTCTTGGACGAAATGATCAAGGAATACTCGGAGACACATCTACAAAACCTTCGTATAGGAATCCACAAAGAAACGATCCAATTAATCAAGATACACAACGAAGATCATATCCGTATGATTTTGCACTTCTCGACAAATATAATCTGTTTCATTATTCTAAGCGGTTATTCTATTTTGGGTACTGAAGAACTTGTTATTCTTAACTCTTGGGCTCAGGAATTCCTATATAACTTAAGTGACACAATAAAAGCTTTTTCTATTCTTTTAGTAGTCGATTTTTGGGTCGGATTCCATTCGCCCCATGTTTGGGAACTAATGATTGGCTCTGTCTACAAAGATTTTGGATTTGTTCATAATGATCAAATTCTATCTGTTCTTGTTTCCACTATTCCAGTCATTTTAGATACCCTTTTTAAATATTGGCTTTTCTTTTATTTAAATCGCGTATCTCCGTCACTTGTAGTGATTTATCATTCAATGAATGACTGAAAAATGATCCACGAATATGAATCCAATTAGAATCTTTGTTACTTTGTAGTTGTAGATAAGCAAAGAAAATCGTCTTTATATTTCTACCCATCCCGTAGATTTATCCTGTATAATATTCCAGTCAATTATTCTAGTAAATAGCAGAATCGCGGAGAGGGAACTATATTAGTGACCTACCCAATTTATTGTAAAAATTTTCGGGATCAATGATTGGACCATGCAAACCAGAAATATTTTTTCTTGGATAAAGGAACAGAGTACTCGATCCATTTCCGTATTGCTCATGATATATATCATAACTCGGACATCCATTTCAAGCGCATATCCCATTTTTGCACAGCAGGGTTATGAAAATCCACGCGAAGCGACGGGGCGTATTGTATGTGCCAATTGCCATTTAGCTAATAAGCCCGTGGATATTGAGGTTCCACAAGCGATACTTCCTGATACTGTATTTGAAGCGGTTGTTCGAATTCCTTATGATATACAACTGAAACAGGTTCTTGCTAATGGTAAAAAGGGGGCCTTGAATGTGGGTGCTGTTCTTATTTTACCGGAGGGGTTTGAATTAGCCCCTCCCGATCGTATTTCTCCCGAGATGAAAGAAAAGATAGGCAATCTGTCTTTTCAGAGCTACCGCCCCAATAAAAAAAATATTCTTGTGATAGGCCCTGTTCCTGGTCAGAAATATAGTGAAATCACCTTTCCTATCCTTTCCCCGGACCCAGTTACTAAGAAAGATGTTCACTTCTTAAAATACCCTATATACGTAGGCGGAAACAGGGGAAGGGGTCAGATTTATCCCGACGGGAGCAAAAGTAACAATACAGTTTATAATGCTACAGCAGCGGGTATAGTAAACAAAATTATACGAAAAGAAAAAGGGGGGTACGAAATAACTATAGCGGATACATCGGATGGACATCAAGTGGTTGATATTATCCCTCCAGGGCCAGAACTTCTTGTTTCAGAAGGCGAATCTATCAAATTTGATCAACCGTTGACAAGTAATCCTAATGTGGGCGGATTTGGTCAGGGAGATGCAGAAATAGTACTTCAAGATCCATTACGTGTCCAAGGCCTTTTGTTCTTCTTGGCATCTGTTATTTTGGCACAAATCTTTTTGGTTCTTAAAAAGAAACAGTTCGAGAAGGTTCAATTGTCCGAAATGAATTTCTAGACTTGCGGATTTATCGACATCAAGTTCTTAAAAAAAAAAGAACAAAATTTTGGGATTCTCCGTGGTAAAAAAATAAAATTATGAAAAGCCTTTTGCTTATATATACTCTTTTTCTACACGATGCCGGGAATTCCTTGTACCGCACTCCCAGTCATAGTATGTAGATTGGAAAGAAGATTATTTGACTTTACCCCTTCGTTTCTTTCTGTGTTTTTTTTATCCAAATTGGGGTGGTGTAACTATGTTACTATTGCCAGATTCAAATGTCATAAAATGCATCAATAGTTTTTTTCTAATAGAATGAAGACTAGATACTAGACATAAGTAAGCGGGGAATAAAACGAATAAATGCGGGGAACAAATAATTCTGGGCGGGATTATTCATCCTCCTAGTCTTCGGCACAAGAAAAGGAATTTTCCAGACCTCTTTCTTGTGTCGAAATAATAATAATTCTTGATCCTGTTCGTCAAAGATTCCTAGTCTTAGTTTGGATTTTTTTCATATGTATCAGTACTTTAGACTTTATATATATTTCGATATATAAAAAAGGTAGTGGACAAACACAAAAAGGGAGAGGGAATTTTATTGAGTAAATAGAACTTCTTCAACGAACTTATAAAAAATTTTGAATTTGGAGGAGAAGATACTCAACTAATAAGGTTCTATTAGTATAGAAAGAATTTGATGATATCTAATCTACATAAATATATTATGTCATCCAGGAAATCTAGTAATTCCTTCTTCTAACTTTGAAAGTATTGATAGGTACTATCCAGGAACAGCTGTTCTGAATCAATCAATGAAGTTCGTTTTTCAAAAACATCATCAGAAAAAAATGGAATGGAGTTTTTTGAAACATCCGAAAAAGAAATCCGTTTTGTCAGTTAGACGAAAAAAGATTCTAATTCTTAAGAACTCAACGGGATTCCCTTCTTTGTTTGTCTGATTTAAGGGGGAAGGTCCCATTGAGTTCTTACGTTTTCATGTCTACAACTCAATTCATACGATTACTACAGCGATGAACCCAATCCGGAATATGAACCATAAAAGAAAATACCTATTAAACCGATCACAAGAATCCCAGCTACA